TTGGAAATTCATCCAGTCAACATAATCATAATATTAGATTCATAGAAATGATAAAAGGATGCTTTGTTTCTGATGATGTTTTTGAAAAATGGAATCCCTTGATTGATTCATAGTATCTGTTCCGCCATAGTATCTGTTCCGCCATAGTATCTGTTCCGCCATAGTATGAGGGCCCCTTCCGAAACAAGAAGAAAGAAGGAATCAATTGATTTTTTGGATGACACAGGATTTCTACAGATGAGACATCCTGCAAACCATTTCTATACTAATTGAATTGAACCTTACTCTACTCTATTCTATAAAAATAAAATTTCATCAAGTAAAAAAAGACTCTTAATGTTCCGGTTGAAAGGGGAAAATCTTGGATTTTTGCACATATCCAAATCCTTATTTATTATTCCAAATCCTTATTTATTATTCCAAATCCTTATTTATTATCTCATCTTAAAATTTTCTTTTTTTTTTTTACTTGAAATTTGATAAGTTCGTTGAAGAAGTTCTATTTGTTTACTAAGCCATCCCCCTTTTTTGTTTGTCCGCCACTTCTTATGAATCTAAAGAAAGAGGTTCCGATAGACCTGGAAAAGAAAACAGTAATCTTTGACGAACAAGATCAAGAATCATTATTATTTCGACACAAGAAAAGGGCGGAAAATTCCTTTTCTTGTGTCGAAAATTAGGAAGACAAGTAATCCCTCCCAGAATCATTCTTTCATTTATCCCTTGCCGCGTATTCTCTTCCTACTTAATGTTATGCCGCCTATTGTCTATTAGAATTCGATTCTATTAGATAGAAAAAACTATTGATGCATTCCATGGCATTTACAATCTGGCAATAAGAAGCGTCACACCGCTCCAATTTGGATTGAAAAAAAAAAAGGGGGGGGGTCAAGTAGTCTTCTTCGCAATATACATACTATTACTAGGAATGGGATACAAGCAATTCCCGGCATCTCGCAGAAAAGCAGTATAAACAAAGCAAGACAAGGGGCTTTCCATATTTTTTTGGATCATACATAATTGCATTGATCAACAATAATTCGGCCCTTTTTACTTTACCAACTTGATGAATCCGTGGATCTAGAAATTCATTTCGGACAATTGAACCTTCTCAAACTGTTTCTTTTTGAGAACCAAAAAGATTTGTGCTAGGATAACAGATGCCAAGAAGAACAACAAACCTTGGACACGTAATGGATCTTGAAGTACTATTTCTGCATCTCCCTGACCAAATCCACCCACATTGGGATTACTCGTTAATGGCTGATCAAGCTTGATGGATTCACCCTCTGAAACAAGAAGTTCTGGTCCTGGAGGTATAATATCAACCACTTGGTGTCCATCCGATGCATCGGCTATGCTTATTTCATATCCCCCTTTTTCTTTACGTACTATTCTGCTTACTATACCTGCTGCTGTAGCATTATAGACTGTATTGTTACTCTTGCTCCCGTCGGGATAAATCTGACCCCTTCCCCTGTTCCCGCCTACGTATATGGGATATTTTAAGAAGTGAACGTCTTTCTTAGTAGAAGGGTCCGGAGAAAGAATGGGAAAGATGATTTCACTATATTTCTGACCAGGAACAGGACCCACTACAAGAATATTTCTTTTAGTGGGGCGATAGCTCTGAAAAGACAGATTGCCCATCTTTTCTTTCAGCTCGGGAGAAATACGATCGGGGGGAGCTAATTCGAATCCCTCGGGTAAAATAAGGACAGCCCCCACATTCAAAGCCCCCTTTTTACCATTAGCAAGAACTTGTTTCAGTTGCATATCATAAGGGATTCTAACAACTGCTTCAAATACAGTATCAGGAAGCACAGCTTGTGGAACCTCAATATCCACGGGCTTATTAGCTAAATGGCAATTGGCACATACAATACGCCCGGTTGCTTCTCGTGGATTTTCATAACCCTGCTGCGCAAAAATAGGATATGCATTTGAAATAGATGTCCGAGTTATTACATATATCATGATCAATACGGAAATGAATCGAGTCCTCTCTTTCTTTACCCAGGAAAAGGTATTTCTATTTTGCATGGTCCAATAATTGATCCCGGAAATTTCTACAATAAATTAGGTAGGTAGCTAGCATAGTTCCCTATCCATGATTCTGCCATTGTACTGGAATAATTGTACTGAAGTATAGTAGGAATCCCCTGGGCGGGTAGAAGTATAAAGAGTGAGTAAGCTTCAAAACGGTTTGTTTATGTACGAAGTAGCATCATGATTTGATTGATATCAGCAGATCAAATGAGTTCTTCATTCATTCATTGAATGATAAATCACTACAAGTGAAGGAGATACACGATTTAAATAATGGAAGATCCAATATTTCAAAATTGTATCTAGAATGACTGGAAAAGTGGAAACAAGACCAGATATAATTTGATCGTTATGAGCAAATCCAAAATCTTTGTAGACCGAACCAATCATTAGTTCCCACCCCCGGGGTGAGTGGAATCCGATACATAAATCAGTTAATAAAAGAATAGAAAAAGCCTTTATTGTGTCGCTTAAGTTATAGAGGAATTCCTGAACCCAAGAATTCAGAATGACAAGTTCTTCATTACCCAGAATAGAATAACCACTTAGAATAGCAAAACAGATTATATTTGTCGAGAAATCCAAAATGATATGGATATGATCTTCGTTGTGCATTTTGGCCAATTGCATCGTCTCTTTGTGGATTCCTATACGAAGCTTTTGTATCTGCGTCTCCGGGTACTCTTTTATCATTTCATCCAACAGGAATAGTTGTTCTAATTCTATGAATCTTTCTAGAACGTTCTTTTCTTGAATATCATTCAAAAAAGTTTCGGATTGTCCGGTATTCCACCAATTAGTAACCCAAGGTTCCAGACTTTTATTAAATGAGAGAGAGATCCACCAGGGCAAAAAGACTATAGATGCAAGATACGGGAGGGGAGTCAATGCTTTCTTTTTTGACACTTTTCATCTGTGAATTGTTAATGAACCCGCTTCATTCGCCGACTCTATCTGATCCGATATTTCTATGAAGCATGAGTTCTATAACAAGGTATGGAACCTATGGATCTATTCCTTTTTTTTTTTTTGAATTGTTTAGTCCTTGGATCTAGAAAGAATATAGAAATAGAAATAGAATAAGGGCCCGTTTCGAATGAAGAAATAATCAAATACTTTTCCCAGATATCTCAGTTGGTCAAATTCGAACCAATTCTATCTTCATTTGTTCTTTCGATGAATGCCCAAAAGAACCGCTTGAAATAATGAATATTATTTTGATTTCGAGACGAAAGAACTCCCCTCAATTATTTTTTCGAAATTTTCACTGGCTACCCACGACCCAGGAATAATTGAGGGGATATTTCTGAAAAATATTAATAAAAATATTAATGATGAAATCCGAAATAGGTGACAAAACGAGAGAGAAATTGGATAGTTATGAGAGATCTAAACGTTTGGTTATCCAGGAGCTAAAGAAAGGATCAAAAAAGAAACATCGATTGACAAAAGAAAGATAATTAACGAGATATGATACATCTGTATCTAATGTATTAATCCAAAGTATTGGCCCTAAAAAGAGAAATTATGTATTCCGAAATGCTCTGATATGTGTGATGAATACATACTTATTAGACTTGTTACTAGTAGAATTGAGTTCTATATGCAGAAAAAGGAGTTTTGGTCGATCAAAATTGCTTCTTATTATGGTTGTTCCGTATACGTCCGCCTGCTTTATTCTATGGGCCACAGAAGGATTACCAACGGAACGGGGGAAATAGAATCTAACATGTTTTGCTCGAATGAACGTTCCGAAGAAGCTTCAGTTATATTTAAAAGGGGGTTCCTGGGTCCCTTCCCTCATGCTGAGAAAGCATTAATTCCCTTCATTTCAAAATACTTCAATTGGCACGCGCAAGAAATAGGCCAATTCAGCAGCTTTTTGTTCAATTTCTCGTGGAGTCAAATTTTCGTCAGTACGGGTCAAGGGAATGGCGCCCTGGCCTCTGATTTCCATATAAAGGACACGTCGAGGATAAAGACCCTCTTTAACTTCCATTCTGATCGATTGAATCTCTCTCATAAGGAATCGAAGGAAGATGCGACGATTTATTCCAGGAAATCCCCAACGAAAAATACACACTATTCCTTCTTTTCTATCGAATCGATCATAACCGCTACCTACATTCCACGAAATTGTGCACCACAAATAGGAACTAATGAACAGACCTGCGATCCCATAGAAAGACATCACGATTCCTTGGGGAAAAAAAATGATTTGCTGAGACGGGAATAAAGATATCAGATTCCTACCAAGATAACTGGAAGTTCCAACCAATAGGAATCCTAGTGAACCTAAAAAAAGGATACAGGCCCAGCAGAAATTACTTGTTTTTCGAGATCCCGTTATAAGTTCTATCCATATACGTTCTGATCGATAGTTCATACTAGATCCAGTTGCATCCTATTGGAATTGAGAGAAGAGAATAAGCCAAATGAATTTGATTTTACTTTTTTTATTTTGCTCCCGAAGTAACTCTCATCAACTAGCACTATTATGACGCGAACTATTAGGAGTAATTCATCAAATTGGTTAGATATAAAATAATAACATCCCCTTCGTATAATACCACCACTATGTATATCTACATAATATAGATACGTTAACTTTCTATTTCAGATATCCGCTCTGATCCATTTTAAAACAGCTATCCCCCCATATACATGCATTTATCCATATATAATGTATCCGCATGTATAATCACTTTTTTATTTGTGCCCGGAGGGAGCCACATGTCGTATCATATTCCACTAAATGGATATCCCTATTATGATCCAAGTCCAAGTGTTGAAATAAATTGATGAAATTTTGTCCTATCAGGTCTAAACAATCTTGTTTTTTTGAACATGAAGAGATAAAGAAGCCATTGCAATTGCTGGAAACACTAAGCCCACTAAAGGCACAAAAATAGAGGGTAAATTGAAATCTGTCATAGAATGGGTGCCTCGATTTAATATTTGTACCTGTTATAAAGATATTTTATCTTATGATAAGTATATCTATTATAAGTATTATTAAGTATATAATAAGCGCAAGGAATGTAGAGCTAAATAAGTGTATCTATTCACCTTTCTACAAGAAATAGATGGATGATAATCCGCTTTATTATTCTTGTTCTACCGCCCTTATCTTCTAATAAAGAGTTTCTTACGAGTTTCCTAAGGATTTGTTAGAATCCGATCCAACAGGAATTCATAGTCAAAAGTGTAGGTCCTCGGGAGATATAAAAATATGCAACACTTCCCTTATAGATTTGACTTATTCTATATATATTAATACGATATATATTAATATGAAAGAAGGGAACATGAAATTCTTTTTATTTTTTTTCCCAATTCCATTCCGCGGAAGGAAGAATTCACTCTTTTCCTCCTGATAGGGGGTTCCTGATTACTAATCATGAATAGGGGTAGGATAAAAAATCTGCATCAAAAAAAGTAATTATCCGAAACTTCCTATAGAACTTATGTTACCAAAGAAAACTCCACTCTTCATATTTTGACTTTGATTCCGATGAACTAAAGTTCGCTACAAATAACTGAGCCTAGCGCTCTACTTGAATTTTGATTCAAGGGAAAGAAACCGTGTAGCTGAAATAATTCACTCAGAACACCTTTTAAAGGATTACGTGGTACGATTGGATCAAATAAGCCCTTATGGAATAAATACTCAGCTGCTTGTGAACCGTCAGGTACTGTCTTATTCAATGTTTGTTCAATTACTCTTTTCCCCGCAAATGCAATGTAGGCATTGGGTTCAGCAATAATAATATCTCCCAACATACCAAAACTGGCCGTTACTCCGCCGGTTGTAGGAGATGTAAGGATTGATACATAGAATAACTTTTTATTGAATTGATAATCATATAAAGCGGAAGATATTTTAGCCATTTGCATCAAACTCAAACTTCCTTCTTGCATGCGTGCTCCTCCAGAAGCACACACCATAATAACAGGTAGAGATCTATTAGCAGCATATTCGATCAACCGGGTGATTTTCTCGCCTACTACGGATCCCATACTACCCCCCATGAACTGAAAATCCATAACCCCAATGGCTATGGGAATCCCATTTAGTTGACCTATGCCTGTTTGAACAGCCTCAGTTAAACCTGTCTTTCTTTGATACGAATTGATACGATCTCTATAAGGTTCCTCTTCCGAGTGAAATTCAATGGGGTCAATAGAGACCATGTCTTCGTCCATAGGATCCCAAGTGCCCGAATCAACCGAAAGTTCGATTCTATCTGAACTACCCATTTTCAAATGATATCCACATTGTTCACAAATATTCATTTTTGACCTAAAAAATTTCTTATAATTTAATCCATAACAATTTTCGCATTGAACCCATAAATGTCTGTATTTTTTATTTCCATCGAAATCATTAGATCTTCCTCTTATATTGAAATCACTGCCATTACCGCCAGTTCTTATACTAGAACTCCCCCTGTCACTATCACTTACACTTTCACCACTACAAATGTAACTATAAATATAACTGTAAATGTGATTGTCGCTACCACTCGAAATGTACTTATCAATACTGATTTCAGAACGAAGATAACTATCAATGCAACTATTAATGTGATTATTCCAACTATACGTAGTATCATACATATAATGATCATAGTAGCGATTGTCACTCTTAGACCCGCTATTCAGATAACTAGAAAAAGCAGTTTCTAGTTCACTCAGAAAAGAACTATCATTGTCAATCTCAAAAACCCGATTTTCAATATCAAAATATACGGAATAACTGTTACCATTACTATCCCTAACTAAAAAAGTGTCATCAGAGATGAAACTCCAAATGTCCCTGACACCGAAAAAATGATCAACATTACTGCAACTATTACTTTCGCGCCAACCATGATTATGATTGTTTTTATTCGTATCATTTAGAATAGGATCTTCACTTCCACTGGTATTTCCAACAGGACGACCAAGACTGTCCATTGATTTACCTAGCCCACACTTGTGTTCTAACTCCTCGTTAGACAACATTGAATTGAACCACCGTTTTCCCATAGATCCTTCCTGCCCCCTATTTGAAAATACAATAAATGAATAGTCATTCGACGAAAAATCATTTTACTATTTCATTTCCTATCGGAATACGCATATAGATCCAATCACTAGGATTATTAACTAATAACGAGTAACTATTGAACGAAAGAAATGATTTTGTGGGAGTCGGGAGTATCAATTCACTATATATGATGGAACCTTTTCTTCAATTATTATAAATAGAAGATAGGTTTCTCCCATGTTGTGTACAAACTCTCATCGAAAAGATAAATATTTGTTCCCTCCTAGGAAGGATTCATTTTCGTATAATCTCGTATAATAATAAGTTTCTAATGCAACACGGAATGAAAAGGACAATATACAGGATGAGTAGAAGAAGTTGTGACCCTTGGCTCGATCTATGGTCCGAAACAACGGGAT